GCTTCCTAAGAGCAGCGTGTCTACCGATTTCACCATAGCGGCTTGTTCGAAATTATAATAATCTATTTTTATTCAATCGTCGAGATTGAAGTAGTCAATTCAATGCCATATGCAATATATATTTAGGAAAGATTAAAATTAAAATTGCTGAATAAAAATCTTTTTTTAAAAATTATAATTTTAACGTAACGCTTTCAATAATAATCCTTATTTTTATTGGTCTATTTTTTATTATAGTGTTATAGTGTTCGTTTTATTTAACTTAAAAATGTGATTTGAAAATACTTTATTACTTTATTACTTTATTATTTTATGCTCGAATAAAATATAACTGGTGTAACTTGATAGTTCTCAATTTAGGGATTGAACTCAAAACGTTCTTTCGCATTTTTTAATTTTTTAAAAATTCATTTCTTACTGATTTATTTTATGAATCTCAAAAAATGCATTTTTTCGATGACATAAGAATCCTATTTTTAAAATCCTATTTTTATGTATCACAATTTTGTTGAGACATGTAGGGAATTGTAATTCTTTGCATAGCTTTGTATTAAATGTCAGTGTTTGTTTTAATTGTGTAGAGAATTTGTCTTAAGATTTACCAAAGAAATTAATTAAATATTGGTATTGGTAGGTTTTGGGCCAGGCTAGGGAATATTATGTAATAAAAAAATTCAATTTCTATCATAACTATATTGTATTTCAAGAATCTATATATATATATATATTTTTTTTTAATAAATTTTATAAATCTTTATGTATATTATTTAATATATAAATATATATTTCTTGATTTATCTTTATTGATATTTCAGTGGAAACATAGGTCTAAAATAAAATTGGCGTATTTTTCGTATAATTGTATTTTTAGTATAATCACTTAACTTAAAAAAAAGGGTTTTTCTTAATTGGCTTAAATTCAAAATAAATTAAAAATTAGGGTTATATATTCTATAGGTATATATTCTAATAATAATTAATAGAAAGAATGGTTTATAAAGTTATAAAACACATCTTAAACTTAATTAATTAGTTTCAACAACCTATTAGTTTTGACTACAAATTTTATATTCTATATTTTCTTATATATTATTTTAATAAATATATTTGAAATAAATTTCTTTTACTAAATACTATAGTTATAGTTTTATGGTATAAAATAATATAAATAAAAGAGAAAGGTTTTTTATTATTGAACCGATGGGGATTCTTATTTTCCCCACCCTAAAAACAATAAAGCCCACTCAAAAGAAAGGTTAATCTTGTGCTTGCGTTTATTCTTTTTTTCAAACAAAGGAATATAGTATTTATTATACTTTAAATTTCGTATACACAAGAATCCTTTTTTTTTATTATAAAAGTGAAACTAATTCAATTTAATATTGCTATTGATCCGGTCAAAACATTAGAGAATACCCAGTTTTTATTTTATTTCTATTTAGATATTTTTTATTATCTATGTATATATTTAGATAAATATATATTTATCTATATTTATCTATATTAATACATAATATAATAATATTAAATATAATAATATTATATTATATAAGTTAATATAATTTAAAGTTAATATAATTTAGAATTTTTATAAATTTTTTTAACTTAATACTTATATTTAACTTATACTTATATACTTATAAAATAAAACTTATAAAGAAATTATAAAATAAAGAAATTATAAAAGATTTCCAATAATAAAAAAATTAGACTGACTACGTTTCGAGCCAGAACAACTCAAATTATTCCAATCTTTGATTAGTTATTTGTTGGATAAAAAAAACTTTTTGAATTCCTTGTAGAAAGGGATTTACCTAACGAAAAAGCTTTCAATGCTGCCCAATATCCTTTCTTTTTCCAAATATTTTTACGAATCTGCTTTTTTGAAATAGAAGTACGTTTTTTCGGAACTGCCATTAAAAATTATAATAAGTATTTAATTGCTATAGTTGGATGTCAAAGACATCTATTGTTCAAAACCAATTGTTCTTTATTATTAATTATCTAATTATTAATTATCTAGCTATCTATTTTTTTTTCTAGATTGTATTCCCTTCCTAAAAATAGAAATTATAGAAAATCGCATAACTAAATACTAAATAATAGTACTGGGAACAAAATAAAAAAATAAACTAAAAAAAATTGTTTTTTCTATTCCATACAATATCGAATAATTTATATTTAGTTTATTGGTCCTCTTCTATCCTCATTCAAATCCATATCTATAAAATTTGCTATGCCGTATAAATCTAATTAATTAACGTTTATATGATAATCAAATAAAAACAAAAAATACAAACAAAAAGACTATACCCCTCTTTATATCTTTGTTTTATATCTGTATCTAGTTTCTTTTTGTCGTCCTAAATTGATTTATACAGGTAATAAAAAAGGCAAAAATACAATACATAATAAAAAACATCCAAAGTTTTACTAAACCAAGCTCTATCCTTATTAATTAAAAATTAATATTTTTTCTATTAATTATTAATTTAATTAGTTAAGCTCGCAAAAAGAGCAAGAATATATCTAATTTTAATTTTAAAATGTGCAAGAGACTAGTACTTAATTTGTTATCTGTTAAAAACTAAAAACGTCAAGATAAATAATTTTCTCAAAGCTATTTTAGTAATTCTTCCTTTTTTTATGTAAAGTGAAGTTTTGGATGTCATAGTTTGGAGATCAGAGCCTTTCCTAAAAAAAAATAGAAAATTTATTACAATAATCTTAAAATAAAAGACAATCAATCAGTTCCAAAATCAATTCGTTAATGATTCGAAATAATCCAAAAAATAAATAACTTTTTGGGGATAAGTTATGGTTTTTGTTATGATTCAGATCAAATACTGCTTTTGGTGTAATTATTTGTCTTTGCTATATCAATATATAGCAATTAGTGTAATACGAAATAATAATGAAAATGAAAATGGAAATTTGAATTTTTTGGATCTTCATCAAACTTTACTTAATAATTGAATTTTAATAAAAGTACTAGTTTTTTTTTTCAATAGTAATTTGTTCATATCATTTGACCAATTTTAACTTCTCTTCTTGATTTTAAATATTTAAGTTAAAATAGTTGAAAAAGATTCAGAATAATTATAAAATTATATATTTTGTCTATTTGAATTTTTTATTTTATTAACTGACCCCTTTCATTTCACTTTCATTTCAAAATAAATAAGAGCCGGTAAATCAGAAACAATTAATTAAAATAAAAAGACTTTTTTATTTATTTTTATGGAATATATATATCAATATTTCTGGATTATAACTTTCATCTCACTTCCAGTTCCTATATTAATAGGAGTAGGACTTCTACTTTTTCCAACGGCAACAAAAAATCTTCGCCGTATGTGGGTTTTTCCAAGTGTTTTATTGTTAAGTATAGTTATGCTTTTTTCAACCTATCTATCTATTCAACAAGTAAATAACCCTTCTATCTATCTATCTATATGGTCTTGGACTATAAATAATGACTTTTCTTTAGAATTTGGCTATTTGGTTGACCCACTTACTTCTATTATGTTAATATTAATTACTACGGTTGGAATCTTGGTTCTTATTTATAGTGACAATTATATGTCTCATGATCAGGGATATTTGAGATTTTTTGCTTATATGAGTTTTTTCAATACTTCAATGGTAGGATTGGTTACTAGTTCTAATCTTATACAAATTTATTTTTTTTGGGAATTGGTTGGAATGTGTTCTTATCTATTAATAGGTTTTTGGTTCACACGATCTACTGCAGCGACTGCTTGTCAAAAAGCGTTTGTCACTAATCGCGTCGGAGATTTTGGTTTATTATTAGGAATTTTAGGTTTTTATTGGATAACGGGCAGTTTAGAATTTCGGGATTTGTTTGAAATATTCACTAACTTGGTTTATAATAATGAAGTTAATCTTTTATTTGCTACGTTTTGTGCCTTTCTATTATTTGTTGGTGCAATTGCTAAATCTGCCCAATTTCCCCTTCATGTATGGTTACCCGATGCTATGGAAGGACCTACCCCTATTTCAGCTCTTATACATGCTGCTACTATGGTAGCAGCTGGAATTTTTCTTGAAGCTCGGCTTCTTCCGCTTTTTATAGTTATGCCTTATATAATGAATCTAATAGCCTTGTTAGGCATAATAACATTACTTTTAGGGGCCACTTTAGCTCTTGCTCAAAAGGATATTAAGAGAGGTTTAGCTTATTCTACAATGTCTCAATTGGGTTATATGATGTTGGCTCTAGGTATGGGTTCTTATCGGGCTGCTTTGTTTCATTTGATTACTCATGCTTATTCCAAAGCATTGTTATTTTTAGGATCTGGATCTATTATTCATTCAATGGAAAGTATTGTTGGATATTCTCCAGATAAAAGCCAGAATTTGGTTCTTATGGGAGGTTTAAAAAAACATGTACCAATTACAAAAATATCTTTTTTATTAGGTACACTTTCTCTTTGTGGTATTCCACCTCTTGCCTCGTTTTGGTCCAAAGATGAAATTCTTAATGATAGTTGGGTGTATTCACCAATTTTTGCAATAATAGCTTTTTCCACAGTGGGATTAACTGCATTTTATATGTTTCGGATCTATTTACTTACTTTTGAGGGACATTTAAATCTTTATTTTCAAACTTACAATGGTAAAAAAAGAAGTTCTGTCTATTCAATATCTTTATGGGGTAGAGAAGAAAAAAAGTGGATTAAAACAAATTTTCGCTTATTACCTTTATTAAAAATGAATAATAATAAAAGGGCTTCTTTTTTTTTTAAAAAGAAATATCGAATTAATAGAAATGTAAGAAGTCTGAGGGGTCCTATTATTACTATTTCTAATTTCGGTACTAAAAACATTTTCTCCTATCCTCATGAGTCAGACAATACTATGCTATTTCCTATGCTTGTATTAGGTTTTTTTACTTTGTTCATTGGAGTTATAGGAATTCCTTTCTTTAATCAATTCAATCAAGAAGGAATGCAGTTGGATATATTAACAAAATTATT